AATGATGTGCCTGATTAAAAGGGTTATCTTGATAGGGTAAACAATGTGATTTATTCATCATCATTACTTCAATAAAATTTAATTTAATCCATTAGAATCAAAATCTAATATGCTCATACACTATAAAGTAAGATAAGCTAAATTCAAGCTGTTGGGTTCATACCCCAAATATAAAGATTACTTTTCTTTCTAATAATCTTCTCTAATACAATTATATTTGCAAGCATACTAATTATCAGAACAATTATTATTATTAGTTCACCCTCATGAATCTGTATATGAATAGGTCTAGAAATTAATATAATGGCTTTCATTCCAATTTTGCATCAAAGAAAGAATAAACTAGCCACAGAAAGTTCAATTAAATACTTCCTAACTCAAGCTTTTGCATCAGTAATCATACTATTTGCAATCATTATAACAACCCAACAAGACTTCAATCTCATTATATCAAATTCCTCCATTATCTTGATAGCAAGAGGAATCAAACTAGGTGCAGCACCATTTCACATATGATTCCCACCAGTAGCTGAAGGTCTTCCTTGACTACAAAATTTTATTTTAATGACTTGGCAAAAAATTGCCCCCCTATATATTATATCTCTTATAATACAACATCCATTAATATTCATTATAGTTCTAGCATCCGCTATTATTGGTAGAGTAAATGCTTTAAATCAATCATCAATACGAAAAATTATAGCATATTCATCAATCACCCATATAAGTTGAATAATTGCCCCAATAATTATCAACTCTTCAATATGGATAATTTACATATTAATTTATTTCATTACAACAATAATCATATTAATTTCATTCTCTACCTTCAACATTTACCATACATCACAAATAATAATATTATCCACATCAATATTAATTATCTCATTATTTACAATCAACTTTTTATCAATAGGAGGATTTCCTCCTCTATTTGGATTTATAGGAAAATGATTAATTTTAAATCTTCTTATTGAAGCCAACATAACACTCATTCCAATAGTTATAGTAATATCATCCTGAATAAACATATATATTTACCTACGTATCATCCATCCACTAATTATAATTAAATCCTCCCAATTAAAAATTAATTTTGTTAATCAATCACATCTGATAATCTTATCTATACTAACTTTACTTTCTACAATAGGAATAACATCAATTATTTTAATATAAGACTTTAAGTTACATAAACTAATAACCTTCAAAGTTATAATAATGCAAATGCATAAGTCTTAAGAACACCTTTTCTTGAATTTGCAATTCAAAGTTTTTTATAAACTATAAGACCTAACGGCAAGTTATTAACTATATATAGATTTACAATCTACCACTTTAATCAGTCATACCATTACCGCGATGATTATATTCTACAAATCACAAAGATATTGGAACTCTATACTTAATCTTCGGTGCATGATCCGCAATATTTGGTACAGCATTAAGTCTCCTAATTCGAGCAGAACTAGGTCAACCAAGATCATTAATTGGAGATGATCAAATTTATAACGTTATTGTCACAGCTCACGCATTCGTAATAATCTTTTTTATAGTTATACCAATTATAATTGGAGGATTTGGAAATTGACTTGTTCCGTTAATAATTGGGGCACCAGATATAGCATTTCCACGTATAAATAATATAAGATTCTGACTCCTACCACCATCAATTATCCTTCTAATAAGATCTTCCATAGTAGAAAGAGGAGCAGGAACTGGTTGAACAGTTTATCCACCCTTAGCCAACAATATTTCCCACGCCGGCAGATCAGTAGATTTAACAATCTTTTCTCTACATTTAGCAGGTATTTCTTCTATTCTTGGTGCTATTAACTTCATCACCACAATCATTAATATACGATCACCAGGTATAACATTCGAACGTATACCACTATTCGTATGATCAGTTTTTATTACTGCTATTCTTTTACTTCTATCTTTACCCGTATTAGCAGGTGCCATTACTATGTTATTAACAGATCGCAACTTTAATACATCATTTTTTGATCCAGCAGGAGGTGGTGATCCAATCTTATATCAACACTTATTTTGATTTTTCGGTCACCCAGAAGTATACATTTTAATTCTTCCAGGATTCGGTATAATTTCTCATATTATTAGTCATTATGCCGGAAAAAAGGAACCATTTGGAACTCTTGGTATAATTTACGCTATAGTTGGAATTGGTTATTTAGGATTCTGTGTATGAGCTCATCATATATTTACTGTTGGTATAGATGTTGACACACGAGCTTACTTTACATCAGCCACTATAATTATTGCTGTACCGACGGGGATCAAAATCTTTAGTTGATTAGCTACACTCCATGGGTCTATTTTATCATACGAAACCCCCTTATTATGAGCTTTAGGTTTTGTATTTTTATTCACAATTGGAGGTATAACCGGAGTTGTTTTAGCAAACTCTTCATTGGATATCGTTTTACATGACACTTATTATGTTGTAGCCCATTTCCATTACGTCCTATCAATAGGAGCCGTATTTGCTATCATAAGTGGAGTAACCCATTGATTCCCCATATTCTTTGGATTAACAATAAACTCCAAATGACTAAAAATTCATTTTGCTCTCATATTTACAGGTGTTAACATCACATTTTTCCCACAACACTTCCTGGGTCTAAGAGGTATGCCACGACGATACTCAGACTACCCAGACGCTTACACTACATGAAATGTTGTTTCATCTCTAGGCTCTACACTCTCATTTGTTGCTATCATCTGATTTATATTTATTTTATGAGATGCTGCAGCATCAAACTATCCTATTATTTCCTCAGAACACTTACCATCATCCATTGAATGAATACACAACATTCCTCCAATTAGTCACACATATAACCAATTAGTTCTACTTATCAAATAACATATGGCAACCTGATCCAAAATTTCTTTCCAAGATAGATCATCTCCTCTTATAGAACAATTAATATTTTTTCATGATCACACAATAATTATTCTAATCCTAATTACAATTTTAGTTAGATATGTTATTCTCAATATCATAACAAATTCATTATCAAATCGATTTCTCCTAGAAGGTCAAGAAATTGAAACATTCTGAACAATTCTTCCAGCTATCATACTAGTATTTATTGCTCTACCTTCCTTACGAATTTTATACTTAATAGATGAAGTTAATTCACCTTCACTAACCTTAAAAATTACAGGCCATCAATGATATTGATCTTATGAATACTCAGACTTTAAGCATGTTGAATTTGATTCCTACATAATCCCCGCATCAGAATCTACCATAAATAATTTTCGACTCCTTGATGTTGATAATCGAACTGTGTTACCTATCAACTCTCAGCTTCGTTTATTAGTATCTGCTGCTGATGTTATCCACTCATGAACTATCCCATCAATAGGATTAAAAATTGATGCAGTCCCAGGGCGATTAAATCAAATCTCAACTATTATTACACGAACAGGTCTTTTCTTTGGACAGTGCTCTGAAATTTGTGGAGCAAATCACAGATTTATACCAATTGTTATTGAAGCCATCCCAGTTAAACCTTTCATTAATTGATTAAACTCCTATTCATCAAGTGGCCGACATTAAGCGTAGGTCTCTTAAACCTAATTAAGGTATATTACCCTTGATGAAAATATTATAATTTTACAAAGATGTTAGTTAAATTATAACATAAGAATGTCAAACTTAAATTGTTCCATACACATCTTAATTCCACAAATAATACCACTAAACTGAATATGAATGTATATTCAACTAACTATAATTATCTTAACAGTAATGATTATAATATATTTTCTATCCACCCCAATACCACCACATCACCAAACTAAATCTTTTTCCCCCCAATTTTCATGAAAATGATAACAAATCTATTTTCCATTTTTGATCCTTCAACATCAACTATATCCTTCAACTGAATTAGTATAGTAATCCCAATAATACTATTACCACCTATCATATGAATAATTCCATCACAATCTACCAAAATTCTTCAATCCATCACCATAACTCTAAACAATGAATTTAAAACTCTATTTACATCTAAAATTCTAAACTCCATAACATTTATTATAATCTCCCTGATAACCTTTATTGCAATCAACAATTCATTTGGACTACTACCATATGTTTTTACAGCTACAAGTCACATTATAGTTACTCTAATAATAGCCTTCCCATTCTGGTTAACCCTGATACTATTTGGTTGAATTAATGATGCTAAACTAATAATAGCACATTTAGTTCCACAAGGAACACCAGGCCCACTAATAGCTTTTATAGTATGCATTGAAACAGTAAGAAATCTAATTCGACCAATCACCCTATCAGTCCGACTAGCAGCCAATATAATTGCTGGCCACCTTCTAATTTCTCTTCTTGGAGACTATACAATAAATACTACTGTAAATAGTTTACCAATTCTTCTATTAACTCAAATTATACTTTTACTTTTAGAATCAGCAGTAGCTTTCATTCAATCCTACGTTTTTGTTGTCCTAGCAGGCTTATATGCTACAGAAATTCATCACTAATGTCCCATTATCATCCATATCATATTGTTGACATCAGACCATGACCACTTACAGGAGCTATTGGCGCTTTCACTATCATAATTGGTATAATCAACTGATTCCACATAAATTCAATAACAATTCTAACAATTGGATATATTATTACCTTAATAACAATATTTCTATGATGACGAGATGTAATTCGAGAAGCTACATTTCAAGGTCATCACACAAACAAAGTTACAATAAATATACGATGAGGCATAATCATATTTATTACATCAGAAGTATTCTTCTTTGTATCCTTTTTCTGAGCATTTTTTCATAGTAGACTCTCCCCAGCCATTGAAATCGGAGCATCATGACCCCCTACAGGCATTACACCATTCAATCCATTTCAAATTCCCCTATTAAATACAATCATTCTTTTGTCATCAGGAGTATCAATTACATGAACTCACCACAGAATTATAGAAAAAAATTACAGCCAAAGTGTTAAATCCCTATTAATTACAATCCTACTAGGCTTATATTTTATTTCAATTCAAGGACTTGAATATTATGAAGCTCCATTCTCAATTGCCGATTCTGTTTATGGTTCAACATTCTTCATAGCAACAGGATTCCACGGCTTACATGTAATTATTGGAACCTTATTCTTATCTGTCACACTAATTCGTTTAATTAAATTTCACTTCTCATCTCACCACCACTTTGGATTTGAAGCAGCAGCTTGATACTGACATTTTGTTGATGTAGTTTGATTATTCCTATATATCTCCATTTACTGATGAGGAAACTAATCTTTACTTAGTATAACTAGTACACTTGACTTCCAATCAAAAAGAATAATCTTATAGTAAAGAATAAACTTATCTATACTAACCATTTTAATATTGTTCCTTCTATCCTCAATCATTATAATAATTACCATCACCATCAGAAAAAAATCCATTACAGATCAAGAAAAATTATCACCATTTGAATGTGGATTCAACCCAGCTATCTCCCCACGAATTCCATTTTCCTTACGATTTTTTCTTATTGCCATAATTTTCCTAATCTTCGATGTTGAAATTGTTCTACTCCTACCATTACCAATTTCAACATTAAACCCCAACATAGTATTTATTACAGCCTTCCTATTCATCTTAGTTTTATCCATAGGTTTATATCACGAATGAAATAAAGGAATTCTAAATTGAAATAAGTAAATATGTATTTAAAATAATAAAATCTGACTTGCTATCAGATATCGTTGGCTAAACCAACCATATTTAAAATAGAAAGCGGTTACCGCAATTAGTTTCGACCTAATCATTTGGATTTTCCTCTATTTTTAATGATAGTCCAAAACAAGACCTCTCACTGTTAATGAGAAAATAAATTATATTTTCATTAAAGAAATTTTAAAATTAGGCTGCTAACCTAAATAAAATGGCTCCCATTAAATTTCTATTTCCATAGTGTAAACAACACATTACATTTTCACTGTAAAAATGCCTTACAGCTAGAAATTATTTACAAGTTAATACTACCTTAACATCTTCAATGTCACGCTCTAATTAAGCTATATAAATTAGTATAATACTAATAAAAATCACAACATAAAAGTAAATAAAAATAACTTCAGTCTATTATCTTGAATCCACTGAGTAATTATTGATCTATTCTTCATAACTTCAAATAACCCTTGCCCACCAACTAATTCTCTTCAAGTTAAATCTGCCATTAATACATCTACCCCAGTTTCCAATACCTTTAAACCAGGATTTCTTGATAATCAAGGCAAAAATCATATTCTTCCTAAAATTACTCTAACCCCACGCTTTCTACCAACAGCATAACCCACTCCAATCCCTCAAAACATCATTCCTAATCCAACACCAATAAAAAATATAATAACTCTCAATACCTTAATCAACACAGGCAAAACAATTAAGCAAGGTGTAGAAAATAATAATCATCTCAATATTCTACCAGTCAATACTCTAAAAACTGTTAAAACTATAATAGATTTTCTCATCCTATCATAATCCCCAAATCTACTAAATCTATTTAACTTACCCTCACCTCAAATAACATAGTAAGACAATCGTAGTCTATAACAAGAAGTTAAACCAACAGAAATAATTAATAACAAATAAATATATATATTAAGTCCACCTATACCAAACTCTTCAATAATTATATCCCTCGAATAAAATCCTGATAAAAATGGAAATCCTATTAAAGACAAAGAAGAAATATTTAATCTAACTCCCACTACAGGACTCATCTCCAACAATCCACCCATAAATCGAATATCCTGCCCACCACCAACCCCATGAATAATTGAACCAGAACACAAAAACAAAAGAGATTTAAAAACTGCATGAGTCAACATATGAAAATATGCTAACCGTCACATCCCAACAGATAAAGCTAATATTATTATCCCTAATTGTCTTAAAGTTGATAAAGCAACAATCTTCTTTAAATCATATTCAAAATTTGCCCCAACTCCAGATATAATTAATGTTATACATGACATTAATAATATTACCATTGAAAATCCCCTAATACTAAACAACGAATTAAACCGAATTAATAAATAAACTCCAGCAGTAACTAACGTTGAAGAATGAACCAATGACGAAACTGGAGTTGGAGCAGCCATTGCTGCTGGCAATCAAGCAGAAAATGGAATCTGGGCTCTTTTTGTTATTGCAGCAATAAAAACACAACACCCAACAAACAAAATAAACTCTCCATTTATATTCCACACATATAAATCCCATCTACCTCTATTTACAAATCAAACAATACCAATCAAAATTCCTACATCTCCAATTCGATTAGTCATAATAGTGATTATACCAGCATTATATCTCCTTACATTTCTATAATATACTACTAAACAATAAGAAACCAAACCCAATCCATCTCACCCCAACAAAATTCTAACAAATCTTGGTCTTACAATAAGTAAAGCTATTGATAAAACAAATATAACCACCAACAAGCAAAATCGTCCCTTATAGTTATCTTCACCCATATATTCATCTCTATAAAATAAAACAAGAGAAGAAATTATTAAAACAAAAGATAAAAATAACATCGAAATTCAATCAACAATAAACATTAATGAAATATCCCCTCTCCCCAAAAAATAAATTCTGTACTCAATTAACAATCCATATCCTCCCATTAAACAATAAATACCAGTAATAAAACTAACAAAAAAAACCACTAATAGCCACAATCTTCACAACTCAAAAATAGACACAACCCAAAGCATAAGCGTCTTCAAGTCCACAACTTGATATTTTTACTAAACTATCTAGGCATAATCAACCTCCTACTCTATCACCAATAAAAATCAAATAATTTAATGGCAATAAATGACTAAATAACAATAAGTATTCTCGAACTCTAATAGAATCCATACCATAAATAACTCAACCCTTTCCATGCTGAACTCTAGAGTATATATAAATAGTATAAGCTACACTCATAAAAGACAAAATTCTAATAAAGATAACAACCTTCCCACTTCATCCAATTATTCTAACCATCAGCATAATCTCTCCCAACAAATTAATTGTTGGAGGACTAGCCATGTTACCTATTCTCATCATAAATCAAAATAAACCAAGTCTAGGGAAAATTATTATTATACCCTTAATTATAATAATACTACGAGTATGAAATCGCTCATAAAAAATATTAACCAAACAAAACAAGCCAGACGAACATAAACCATGAGCAATTATTATAATCAATCCACCCTCTAGCCCCCATCTATTAAACGTACAATATCCCCCCAATAAAATTCCCATATGACTTACAGATGAATAAGCAATTAATCTCTTCAAATCAACCTGACAAATACAAATTATTCTAATTACTACACCCCCAATCAAACTTAATCTAATAATTCAACACGAATAATAATAAATATTTGTATAAAATATCATTATAACTCGATATAACCCATAACCACCCAATTTCAATAATACTCCAGCCAAAATCATAGATCCAGCCACAGGAGCTTCCACATGAGCCTTAGGTAATCACAAATGAACCATATATATTGGCAACTTAACCAAAAAAGCCAGTATTATAACTAAAATTCACCCACCACCAACTTCACCCTCAAATCAACTCAAATAAAAATTCAATCTTCCTAAATTATAATATATGTATATTAATCCTAAAAGTAAAGGTAAAGAAGCTCCCAAAGTATAAAATAACATATAAACACCAGCCTGTAATCGCTCAGGCTGAACACCTCACCCCACAATTATCAACAAAGTAGGAATCAACACCAATTCAAAAAAAATGTAAAATCAAAATAAATCTAATACTCCAAATACAACATACAAAATTAAACCCATCCCTACCACCAAACCTAAAAATTCTTCTCATCTATCATTTATTACATAAACATTTTGACTAGCCATCAATATCAATCCACATAATCAAAAAGTTAACAAAATTAATAATCCTCTTATTAAATCCCCTCCTAAAAATCCAGACATACATGTATAACCATCCATATTATAAATTAAAAATAATATGATAAAACTATATAATATTATATAAAATTGTCCACCCCATCATCCAACCCCAGCAATTAATAAAAACAGGATCAATAAAGAAGTTATTAATACTAACATTGTAGCAATCTCATTCTTGAAAAATAGTCACCTCCTAAAACCCGACTCATTCTAATTATTAATCTAAGACCCAAAACCCCTTCACATACAACAACAGTTAAGTAAAATAACAATATATAATCCTCATCAAAATAACCTACCAATACAAATCTCAATAAATAAAATATTCTTAAAACCATATATTCTAATCTCAACAATATTGACAATAAATGCTTACGATTTGACAAAAAAGAAAACAACCCAAAAATAATTCCCATTACACCAACAACAATAAATCAACTTGACATCAGTTTTGATAGTTTAAATAAAACAATGGTCTTGTAAATCATAATTGAATCATCTCTCAAAACTTCAGAAAAGATAAACTCATCTTTAGCATCCAAAGCCAATATTTTACTTAAAATATTTTCTGAAATAGTAAAAACTCTTCTTATTCTTCATACAATTTTTATTATACTAACACATCCAATATCAATAATTCTAGTCATCATCCCAACAACAGTTATTTATGCTATAATAATCTCAAAACTTATAAATACCTCATGATTCTCATTAATTTTAATTTTAATTTTAATTGGAGCAATACTAATTTTATTTCTATATATAGCTAGCTTATCACCAAATGAACTTTTCAATCTACCCAAATACTTACCAATAATTCTTCTACTAATATTAATTCCAATACCTAATGGATTAACCAACAATCCAATATTAAACTTTAATTCATATAAACTATTCAGTCAAATTCAACTCTCAACAACCATCATCTTAACAATTTATCTACTTGTTACAATAATCACCGCTGTAAAAATTACAAACATCAATGAAGGCCCATTACGATCCACCTATGTCAATCCCAATACGAAAAACCCACCCCCTTATTAAAATAGTTAATTCAGCTCTTATTGATTTGCCATCACCATCAAACATTACGTATATATGAAACATTGGCTCCCTTCTCGGCTTATGTTTAGGCATTCAACTAGTATCAGGAATCTTTCTAGCCATACATTTCACAGCAGATATCAATCTGGCATTCTCCAGAGTCGCTCACATTATAAGCGATGTAAATTATGGATGACTAATTCGCATTATACATGCAAATGGAGCATCCTTATTCTTCATCTGTTTATACATCCATATTCTACGAGGAATATATTTTGGGTCATACCGTCTAGCAATAACATGAACCTCAGGTGTTATCCTCCTATTTATTACCATAGCCACAGCATTCCTAGGCTACGTTTTACCATGAGGTCAAATGTCATTTTGAGGGGCCACAGTTATTACAAATCTAGTATCAGCCATCCCATATGTTGGTCCAACACTAGTAACCTGATTATGAGGAGGATTCTCCGTTCAAAATGCCACCTTGACACGATTCTTCACTTTACACTTCATATTACCATTCATTATTGCTGCCCTAGTAATAATTCATCTTCTATTTCTACACCAAACAGGATCTAACAACCCAACAGGGATAAATAGAAATATTGATAAATCCCCATTTCACCCATACTTTTCAACAAAGGACGCCTTAGGATACATTTTAGTTCTCCTAATATTTACCTTACTTATTCTATCAAATCCATTTCTCCTAGGGGATCCAGAAAACTTCAACCCAGCAAACCCAATATCAACCCCAATTCATATCCAACCAGAATGATACTTCCTWTTCGCATACGCAATTTTACGATCAATCCCAAATAAACTTGGAGGAGTAATTGCCCTAGTAGCCTCAATTGCAATTCTCCTAATTCTACCAATAACAAATAAATTCAAGTTTCAATCCAACTCCTTTTATCCAATAAACAAATTTCTATTTTGATTATTCATCAACATTGCCATCATCCTAACATGAATTGGAGCACGACCAGTAGAACCACCATATGAATCAATTGGCCAATTATTCACCATCTTATATTTTCTATATTTTATCATCAACCCAATCTCATCAAAATAGGCCATTTAGTTTAAATAAAACATCTATTTTGAAAGAAACAGTCAGATAGAGCAATGGACCCCAATTGTTCTTCCAGCTGTGCAAACAGTCAGATAGAGCAATGGATCCCAATTGTTCTTCCAGCTGTGCAAACAGTCAGATAGAGCAATGGACCCCAATTGTTCTTCCAGCTGTGCAAACAGTCAGATAGAGCAATGGACCCCAATTGTTCTTYCAGCTGTGCAAACAGTCAGATAGAGCAATGGACCCCAATTGTTCTTTCAGCTGTGCAAACAGTCAGATAGAGCAATGGACCCCAATTGTTCTTTCAGCTGTGCAAACAGTCAGATAGAGCAATGGACCCCAATTGTTCTTTCAGCTGTGCAAACAGTCAGATAGAGCAATGGACCCCAATTGTTCTTTCAGCTGTGCAAACAGTCAGATAGAGCAATGGACCCCAATTGTTCTTTCAGCTGTGCAAACAGTCAATTAAAGCTCAACCCAAATAAGAACTAATCCTACAATAAATATTAAATAATTCAAGCACAAAGGCAAATAAATCTTCCAAGCCAAATTCATTAACTTGTCATACCGATATCGAGGAAATGAACCACGCACCCACAAATATATAAACGAAAACCCAAACAGCTTTAATCCAATAAATAACCCGCCACCAAAATACAAAATAGCAGAAATTATTCTTATTCCCAAAATTCTTCCATATTCAGCCAAAAAGATTATAGCAAATCCTCCCCCTCCATACTCTACATTAAACCCCGAAACCAACTCAGATTCACCTTCAGCAAAATCAAATGGTGCTCGATTACATTCAGCCAAACAAATTCTAACTCATACCAATCCTAACGGCAATAAACCCAAAATAAATCAACCACTTCTAACTTGATAAACCTCARATTCAAATAGCTCATAAACTCCAACAATAACAACAATTACAATCATTACCAARGCTATTCTAACTTCAGAAGAAATAGTCTGAGCAACAGAACGATAAGCTCCCAAAAGAGCATACTTTGAATTTGACGACCACCCACTACCCATAATTCTATACACCCCTAATCCAGAAATTACTAAGAAAAATAAAATTCCAAACTCAAAATCTACAACTAACCCCTCAATAGGGTAAACCATTCATATACACAATGATAACATCAATCCAAAAACTGGGCATCCATAATAAATCAACAAATTTGAAGTTTCCAACAACAATTGTTCTTTTCTAAACAACTTTAATGCATCAGCAAAAGGTTGTAAAATACCCACCACTCCTACCCTATTTGGGCCTTTACGAATCTGTATATATCCCAAAACTTTCCGTTCTAATAAAGTAAAAAAAGCCACCCCAACCAAAACACATACAGCTAAAATCAATACATTAACCAATTCAACAATCATCAACAGGATAATAACCATCTATAGATCCTAAATCTAAAACTTTTCTCATAAAGCTATATTGATAATAAAGGAGAATATTCTCATAAACAAAGCTTAAATCTGCTACTCTTAACTTAGAGCTACTTTATCAACAAAATTTGCAGCTATTAGGTCCTTTCGTACTATAATACCCAACATCAATTGCAGATAGAAACCGATCTGGCTCACGCCGATCTGAACTCAGATCATGTAATGATTCAAAGGTCGAACAGACCCTCTTATAAAGCTGCTACACCATAAAGATTCATTAAACCAACATCGAGGTCGCAATCTAGTCTACCAATATGAACTCTCCAGACTAATAACGCTGTTATCCCTACAGTAACTTACTCCTTTAATCATTAATAATGGATCAAAATCTAACAAACAATAAAAAATTACAATATATTCAAACATTGCCCCAACAAAATTTAAATTACAATCCACCTACTAATAAAATAAAATAAAACTATTCTCAAAATCAAGCTTGATAGGGTCTTCTCGTCTACCAATCAAATCTTAACCTTTTCATAAAAAAGTAAATTTCAATCAATTACTATAAAGACAGCATTCATCACATCCCATCATTCATTCCAGTCTCCAATTAAAAGACAATTTATTATGCTACCTTTGCACAGTCAAAATACCGCGGCTATTTAATCAATCATTGAGCAGAAAAGACCCTTAATAAAACCTAAAAGCCATGTTTTTGATAAACAGGTGGACAAATCTAATTTGCCGAATTCCTCTATAGTAAATATCAAACCACATTTCTGATCAAACTCCAATTTAAATAACAATACATCTACTCATATAAACATAAATTCAATCCATTTAATAATTAAAGGAAAAATCTCAATAACAATACAATCAACCCGTGCAATTTATAGTTAGTTATAACACATAAAAGCAACTTTCAAGCCCAAATCCTAATAAACTCCATCAAATATGTATACCAAATCAAGCTTATCCCCAATCTGATAAACCGTTAACTAAACGATAAAACAAACCTATCATCATCAATTTAACAGCTAAGATTAAATCCAATCTCAAGAAATCAGATATCCGCAAACCCGAATGAAATTTCTCCTCCACATTCATATATAAAACTATTATGCCACATAACTTCTTCATAAATGTAACCCTTTTGCATTCGGAAATTATAAATTTATAATTCTAATCTTTCACCCCTGATACAAAAGGTACTAACCTAAAGCTATTCTATAAAAATCAACAATAATTTAATTATTTTCCCTAACGGTACTAATCATCTATCACTAAATCAAATTATCCTTAATATCTAATCATCCAAAACTTCATCACAATACATTACCTAAATTTAAAATAAACTCCTACGAATAAAGACAACTATAACAGTTTCTACTCAGCGTAAATGAATCGCTTTTAATCAAAGCTCTATCTTTAATTCCAGGTGCATTTTCCAATACACCTACTATGTTACGACTTATCCCACTTAAAATGGGAGCGACGGGCGATGTATGCATATCCCAGAGTACTTTCAATAGATCTAATTAAACCCAATTACTTTTAAATCCACCTTCATAACAATAATTAAAATCATAATCCATAATTCAATTAGAATTGTAACCCATCTCAAACTTCATTAAAAGCTGCACCTTGATCTGAAATCCTCTACAATATAAACCAAAATAACTTATCATCCTATCAAAATAATTCCAAAACAACGGTATACATACAAAAATAAAGCAATTTCCTATCGTGGATTATCGATCAATGGACAGGTTCCTCTAACGCAATGGTATACCGCCAAATCTCTTAAATTTAAAGAACCTCTAATAATAATCTGGTTTACCAATTTAAAACTTGCATACTAGGGTATCTAATCCTAATCTTAATTCAAGCCTTTGTAAATAATTACATACTCATAACTCCAGAAATCAACAAATTTCACCCTTATATTTGCATAAATATGAGAAAAATACAACATACTACAAACCATAAAATTACATTCACCCCCTGTGTAACCGCGGCTGCTGGCACAGGGTGAGCCGGCGATTTTTAAAGGTTATCTCTACATTACTGTAATATAATAATATAAATTACTGCTATGTCCCGATTTACTAAAATGAACATGTAAACCCTATAAATATTATAATAATTGCGAAAATAAAACAAATTTTTTCCTTTCTATTTTTCTTCGTTTCTAGTAGAGAAAAATAGAAAGGAAAAAAATTCTACAGCTATTTTTTGTAGAGTACATATTAATAAATTTTAACATAGACTTGGAGATTTTAGATTTTAAGGTTCTTTAGATACTCATTATTTGTTTAGCCTAGGTTTTTCTTCACTCTTTTTCTTCTGTACTCTATAGATGCAGTGAACGGGGTAGCCTTTCGTTGAGATAAAAATTTAATGATAGATTTAAGTATATTATCAGAATCAATTCATATAGATATGTACAAAATCCTGATCATAAATCACGCATTTAATGGTATAAATGATTTATTAATATATATACATTTATATATATATATATATATAGACACAAA